TACGAAATCACTGGTGCTCGATCTAGTGGTATTTTTATGGGGATTCTATCTATCGCTGTAGGATTCCTATTCAAGATCACTGCAGTTCCTTTTCGGGCGGCTGTAGGACGGACGGCCGCCTATAGGTGGTAGGGTAGGGTGGGTGGTACCGCTCAGATTGCGGCCAATCTTCCTAACCGCGCGCGGGCCGGGCTTAGAGCGCGTGAAACTCATCACTACCTCGTAAGGGCATTGAGACCATAGCATGTTACACGAAAGCGCCGCTTTCTCTGTAGTGTTGTCACACAGCTGCCCGCCTAGAAGCGCCACTCGCTCTGTAGTGTTGTCACACAAGATAAGCACACCGCCCGCCTGCTGGCCGGGCGAATCTAAGTTCTCTTCCGGTCAACTGTCCCCCAGTCAAGTGCAAAAAACACAGTAGAATCACGCAACGCACGCTGCTGGTGTGCTTCCTGCCCGCGAGGAAAGAAAGAAGAGCGACAAGGTTTAGTTCAGATTTTACTGTTTGCAGCATGGGAGCGGATTACCCAAAAAATCCCTGGGAACAATGAAAAAAAAAAAAGATATCTCGGTAACGAAAACTATAGGGGGCTGTATTGGCGAGATCCAACGGTGAACAGCTGCCCAAAAGAAAGACCGCCTGGAAGTCCGAGGACCTTTAGTACCGTACCCTGCCCCCAAACCAGCAGCCTTCGCGCCAAGCAAGACCGCCCTTGCCCCTTTCCTTTCTCCATTCCGCCTCTTTCTTTGCTTTGTTCCAATAGAGTCTAAGGCAAAGCAAAAGTGGTTCATATGCCTACTTTACCTACTTGACGAAAGGGAACGAACTTTGTTTCGTTTCCGGGTTTATGGATTGGATTCAGTCAGCGTCACTCCTTCCTTTTGATTATGTCGTGACGCTTTGGTTACCGGCGAACGCTTCAAAAGGCGACGGCGACCCTTTCGAGTTTCCGGCTCTTTCCTAGATTGAAGTAGGCCTTTCGTCGCCCTACCAAACGAAAGAAGTCACTATCAAGCAGCTCGCCCTACTGAAGTAGAAAAGGTGCGCTCCGCCCGGTGACTAAGAAAGAAATTGGTTTGCGCTTGAATTGAAGTGATGAGGTCGCAAAGAGGGAAGTAGGGCTCCTATTGACTAAAGGTTGGTTCTTCGGTTTTCTTTAGAATGAAAGTAGCTATGAAGCCCCTACTACTTACTTTGTTTGATTCAAAAGGCGAACAGCCCCCCCCAACTAGTCGTATGGGGTGAGGTGCTTGTGGTAAGCTGCCTTGGATATGAGGAATTCCTAAAAAAAAAGGCAAAGTCGGGTATTTGACGAAGATCTTCCTATCAATAGATAGGAATTGATGTTCGATATAGGGGATAGGATCCATCTGCTCTTTCTCTCTCAATTTTTTTAGAGAGAGCAGATATAACGATATAAAAAAAAAAGATATCTCGTTCATCTATCTTTTGTCTATCTATCATTGATTCTATCTATGAATCAAGTCGAAAGACTTTGTTTTTGGGTTCCCCGAAGCCCCGAATGGATTGGATCCTTTCTGCCAACGAAATGAACGCGGAGCCCGTTCCGAATGCTTTTCTGATCTGGAAGTTCTCGCGAAAAGAATAAGATGCTGCTCTCCCTCCCTCTGTCTTTTCTCGCTTTGCTAATTTTCCCCTCTAACGCGGGCCGGGCGGCAGAGGGCTAGGGAGGAAGAAACCTAAGAGAAGAGTGTTTTCTCTTAGGTCTTTCTTTTTTCAGTGCAACACAGGAAAGCGCCCTCTTTTTTTCATCCTTGCAGCTTTCCAGATTTTGTATTGAACGCATGGCGTAGCTAGGACCTTCAAATCATGTTTGAGCCTATGTTCAAACCCCCCCTATTTATTTGAATAAGGCCGGAAAGAATGCCCGCCAAGTTCAGATAAGGGAATGCTTCCCCCAACCATTAAATAAAGGAAAGGCTCGACGAAGGAGGGGAGATGCGGCGGGGGAAGGAAAACGCTTTCGGAGATCGAGATTTTATTTGTTTTTCATCGAAAACGAAGAAGGCCGAGGATGGTCTACGGTGCGTGTTATCTGAAGGGAACACGCTTTTTCGACCGCGGTGGTATGATTGCCGGACCCTCTCCTCGTTCCGCCCGCTGGCCTATTGGGGATAGCAGCCTTCGGGCTTTGCCTGCCCTTTCTAATAAAAAATTCCGGCTCGGCCCGGGAAAGCGCTGGCAACAACAGAAAGGAAGGGGTCCATGTAGCTGCTGCGCCCGCCCCCTTCTTAGTAAATGGGGCAGCAGGTTCGGCATCTACTAGAAAAGAGAGAATCCACTTCAGATAACCACGCCTCCGCTAGGCAGCGTGTGGAATGGCCGAGAGCGGACCTTTTTGGATATATAATCCAAGTCGAGAGTGGAGTTACGGGAACAGCCGTCTGATGGAAAAGTACTTTCACGTTCGGTTCAGAGAGCACTTTTTTCGTTGAAAATTCCTCGTTCCCTTTCGTGTGAATTCTCCAGCGGCGAATTTAAAACTTGTGGGGCCCTATCTATTCCATCTCTCGAGCCCCGAAGAAAACCCCCCTCCCCTTCGGACTCCATATCTCTTTTGACTCTATATATGTGGGCACCTGATATCTATGAGGGTTCACCCACCCCGGTAACAGCATTCCTTTCTATTGCGCCTAAAATATCTATTTCTGCTAATATTTCACGTGTTTCTATTTATGGTTCCTATGGAGCTACATTGCAACAAATCTTCTTTTTCTGCAGCATTGCTTCTATGATCTTAGGATCACTGGCCGCCATGGCCCAAACGAAAGTAAAAAGACCTCTAGCTCATAGTTCAATTGGACATGTAGGTTATATTCGTACTGGGTTCTCATGTGGAACCATAGAAGGAATTCAATCACTACTAATTGGTCTCTTTATTTATGCATTAATGACGATAGATGCATTCGCCATAGTTTTAGCATTACGGCAAACCCGTGTCAAATATATAGCGGATTTGGGTGCTCTAGCCAAAACGAATCCTATTTCGGCTATTACCTTCTCCATTACTATGTTCTCATACGCAGGAATACCCCCGTTAGCCGGCTTTTGTAGCAAATTCTATTTGTTCTTCGCCGCTTTGGGTTGTGGGGCTTACTTCCTAGCCCCAGTGGGAGTAGTGACTAGCGTTATAGGTCGTTGGGCGGCCGGAAGGTTGCCACGAGTAAGTCAGTTTGGGGGACCGAAGGCAGTTCTCCGTGCACCGGACACGTAGCTTACCGAATCAGTTGCGACACGGATGGGAATGCATGCTACGAAAGATAGGGTCGAGTCTGATATATCAACCGTCTACTCAATATCCTTGTACGAGTCCACAATCACTACACGAGATGAACCTTGGTTTGGTGAATTGAAGTTGGCCTTAGGGGTAATAGGACTCCCAGTTACTGCGCGCGATCATATACTGAGGTGCTCCCCGCCGGTTGTTGGAACGACGCGAGCCAGGCTGGGCCTCGATTCAGAAAGATGAAGGGCCAAAAAGTAAAAAAAGGGGGTTACAAATTCCCCATCTCATTTGGGGCGGAAAACGAATCGACATCTCGATTTGAAAATACCTTTTCTATTTTAGTTGGGAAAGAACGGCGAAGTCCATCCGGACCGTCCAATGAAGAATAAGAGGAGAACAAAGCGCCAATGGCGCGCGAAGCGCATGCGGAACGGGCACGGAGATAAATAAGTGTGGAGGAGAAGCAGCCGAGCTCATTCCCTTCGCTTCCTGGGCCCAAAGCAGTGCAGTCTTTCCTGGTCAAATCAAGGATTTGGGGCTTCTTGCTACGCTACTTAACTAATGAAATTAGTTTTTTTTGAATATCTAAAAAAAAAAAGAGATTGAATTCAACGTTTGATTCAAAGAACTGCGCTTAGCCCCCCCGCTCATGAAACGGCTCTGCTGCAATGGATGGCAGAGGGTCCGTAGTACCCAAAGCACTGGAGTGATCCAGTAGCCGGGAAGGGGCCTAGAAGTGCCTACTACTATACCACACTACACTTGGCTCTACACATTTACAGAGCTAACCCCTGTCCAGTGCCTGGCAGAGCTAAGGGGCTTCATCCTTATTCCTTCTCCCCATCTTCGCCCAGGCTAAGGAAGGAGGCCTTACTTATTCAGGGGGGGAGAGTGGAGCCTCGAGAAGCACTGTTGAGAGGAAGATCCTTGGCCCCTCTTCATTCTCTACAGGTTCTTCAACATAGGTGACAAGGAGCGAGGCAGAGATGGAAGAGATCGAACACGGGAATAAGAAAGACTACGTTCCTTTTTGATTCTTTTTATAGAGGGGGATGGAGAAAGTTGACAAAACAGACTCGCATTTCTCATAGAACAAGGAAAAAAAAATCATATTGAAAACGTTCCTAACCCCCTTCGTAGAGCTGTGTATTGTAAGTGATCCGAACCTGCCCGGAGCGAGCCCCCCATAGAGGCAAGTGAAGTTGGTGAGCCGTATGATGGGCAACTATCTCTTGCGGTTCGGAGAGGACTCAGCTGTTAGTTAGTACCCCCTTGGTTTCGGGGTGGACTCTTTCACTCTATTTTATTATATACGCTTAGCGAAAAGAATGTTTTTTGATACACCTAGGACATGGATTCTATATGAACCAATGGATCGTAACAAGTCGTTACTACTAGCAATGACTTCCTCTTTCATTACTTCATCCTTTCTATATCCCTCTCCCTTGTTCTCAGTTACTCATCAAATGGCACTCAGTTCATATCTTTAAGTTCGATCATTGACAAGGTTCAAAGAAAGGGTGGGCCATTGATAAAGAATCGATTTCAAACCACAATGCTAGCAGATGGCGGGCCTCCGCTTTTCTTTTCATTAATGAAACCTGCCAGTCATTATGGACTCAAATCAAAAGGACAAAAAATTAGGATTATTCAGGCGTTTGCCTCTTTGTTCAAAAGAAAAAAAAAAAAAAGACGTGGGTGGCATTATGACTGGAGTGTCAGTTAGAAAGGTTCTTACAATGTTTGTTCGAAAAAAAAGAAGAATGCTGCTTTTTTTTTCACTTAAGGAGAGGGAGGAGGGCTTTCTAAGAAGGGCTTGGGACCTATGAACGGAACAACACAACAAACATGATGAAATGAAGAAGAATGAACGGGAGGCGTCGGAGGAAGGACTGACGAACTACTTACTTTTGTTTGGTTAACTACTTTACTGACTTGGGGTTCTTTCTCGTAAGTGGTACACCTACACCCTGCACGCACACTCACTCTATCTATATACGTAAACGTTGATAGCCTTTCGAAAAAAGCCCCTCTCTGTCTACAAAATGAAAAAAAGTGTTTTCAGGGCCCGGATCCAGCTGAAAAACGGATAGGAATACTCTTTCATGCTTCATAGCTTCAACAAGCCCCTTTCTTATTATTAGTAAAATAGGGTTCCAAACCTGCGCTCCAGCGAAGAAAACTACAGGGCGATTGGTTGATGGTTGGCTCTTTATTCAGGTGCTCTTCTGTCTTCAGGTGGCTACTGCTTAGTTAGTTCTGTAGTTCTGTCTTGCTTGAGTTGCCTACCCCATCTATGCCTATGCAACAGAGAAGAGAACAGCAACTACTGTATTGTGGCCCTGCCTGAAAGAGAACAGCCCTACCACGGCTGCTACTAAATTGCCTCTACTACAACTAGGAAAGGGAGAGAGAAAGCATAGCTACGTAGCTACCGTAAGGTTATGTCTTTCCTTAAGGAAGTGTTAGCTTGCGTAATGTATCCCCTCCTCCTTCCCCCCCTTCTGAGTCTGCTTCACCTTCGGATGAGTCCTCTGTCCCATCGGATTCACCCTGATTAGCCTCTTATTCAGGCTCCAGGTGTTTAGTTGCATTTCAATCTCCTGGCCCAGGGGGATTTTGAGGTAAACCCATCTCCAGAATAATAAAAAAATGAGAATCAAAGGGCACTAAACATGCGAAAAAATGCTCTCTTTTAAGGCCTAGGAGTGAATTCAACTATAGCAAAGTATAGAGCAGCAAATCTTTTATTATCTCCTCCTTCTTTTAACAGGAATCTGTCCAACCTCTATCGGTCATCTGGAAAGGGTCATCCCTTGCCTCTTCGATCCTCGGCCATATGTCCTCTTCAAGCTCTCCCTTGTTAGGTTGGGAAAGGCCGGGCGGAGCTGTGGATGCTGAGTCCTTTCCTTTCCGAATAGAAAGGATTCACTATCTCTGTCCCGAAGTCACTATTTGAACCAGTGAGTACTGAAACTATTTTGTACTCCAAACTGCCTCTAACCGGCTTAAACTATTAGGCTTCCAATTCAAGATATTCAATCTAGGCCTGGATTTAGTGCTAAAGGACTCACCTATGTTGCCTATGTTGACCTATTATGCCGAACCAGTTATTTCTTCGAATTAGACCAATCGACATTCGTTTATATGCCGCCTATAAAGAAAGAAAAGATAAGAGCCTCTACTCTTTCAACAGCCAGAGAGCCCATTCAATGAAAAAAGCCTTTATCTTTTGTGGAAACGTGCACACAGAGTTGGAGGGATCCGTTGGATCTGACTGAGAAACCCACCTTTTGAGGCTTTTTTTGGCTACATCTCTGGTACAGACCGAACGTCTCCTAAGGAAGGCCCTTAAGGGGAGGTTTGGAACCCTAACTAACTAATTGGTTTTGTTCCGCCTACTGCACTTGACCCCGGGCAGGGAGAAAGACATACTTCGTTACCGCGCTGAAACAATTTCTGTAAAAAAGAATCTGCTTTCCTCTCAAGTAATGCCTTCTCCACTTGACTCCACTGGTCGAGAACTCTACAGCTTCATCCCAGATCCTTCCCAAATGAACATCCTAGCCCAGTAACAATATCTTATCTTCCCTGTTGAAAGCCTAGAAAATCTGATCAATTGATAAATAGAAATTGATGAAGACGATTTTCCTCATGTTTCTATCGTTGTGCTGTTCTACCCACTGCTTATCGATAATGAATTCCTTTCATTTCGTTTATGGTAGGGCTTTTCCCCCTTTCTATCCCTTTATCCAATTCCCTACTTATTATTTATACTCCTATAATACTTCTATTCAAACATGATGGATATTGAAACCAGCAACTTGTTGGGAGATTAGGCGGCAGTTGAAAGAGCTGCGCGAAAGGTTTACTAAAAAAGGGCGTGTTAGCGCGCACTTCCATTTTCTCGCTGGGTAGGATTAGCCGACAGCGGATGAGCGCATTATTCGAGCCTTATATAACGAAGGAGAGCCTTTGATGGACTTGGCCTGAGGGACCTTACCCTACCCCCTTATATATATAAGAATAAAATAGAATACAATTTCCCCTCGCGGGGGCTTTTTTTTTCACTATTTACATGGGATCTCTAACGAACGGATCCGGCTGTTAAACTACTTGTGTTGGCTTAACTTGGTAAACAGATTCCAGGTCAACCGGCTTCACTTATCGCCTTACTAAATAGGGCTATGTCCCGGCTGCTAGTGGGGTTCAAAACCTATATATGCGACGAGTTTCGGTTTAGCTAACCGGAGCGCTATCCCCTCCAGAGGAGACAATCTTCCCGAATAGGGCGAGATTCTGCTGCTTACTGCTCATCTTACAAAATATGAAAGAAAAAATGACTATGAAAGAAACTTTCAGTAATTATCGTTCTCTTTAAAATATTTTTGAACGGTGCTCAGTGCCTTTTTTTTTTTTTGGAGGCTCAAGCGCAGGGACTTGGAAAGCCCTGGGCGTATAGCTGGACTGATAACAAAGGTCCAGTTATGCCTCTTCGGTTGCTTAACTAAAGAACGTTGTATTGCCACTTACCTTTTCGCCCGTTGGGTTTGTGATACCAAACGGAAGATGGGGTGGCTCGGCACCGCTTTGTATATTAAGTCTTGCGGTGTAGTCCTTCAGAGGTATTATTAGTGAAAAGACAATTCACCTCCCTTTACCTTTTCCGGCGTCACTTAACCACTCTGGCATTCCTAGGTGTATTCCTTCTTTTCATCGTAAGATGATAAGTAGGAGGGGCGAAACTGCGGATCAACTGGTTCACTTTTCTCTTTTTTATCTTTCGATGTTTTCGTTAAAAAAGTGGATTCTTCTTAGTCTTAGAAAGAAAGGTACGATTCTATCGTGAAGAGGCCGTCCTCTGTCCCTGAAGATCTATTTAACGATCTCATACAGGTATGTCTAGATTTGGTTGAAAGGTATGTCCCCTGGGCTCTTAAGATTCCTTATGAATCTTGGACTGGACTTCGGTGGCTACCGAAATGGTCATCGTCACCTGTTAAGGATTCGGCATTCGGCGTATCGGGAGCTAAGAAAACTCCCTTCCACCTGGAGCTCTTCGCAGTCTCCCTGTAGGATAAGGCTTCTTTGCTTGGTGCTGATGGTAACAGCCCGAGCCCGAGTAAGAACTCTAGACTATGGCCATTTTCAGCCGAATGCAAAGAGTGGGCCTCTCGATACATTCTGCCTTTGTTTTGTTATTTTTATTTTCCTAGGGGGGTATTCCCCCAGAAGTGGGAATGCTCTCCCGAATGGAAATCTTTTTCATGGAATCTATATCAACATGTAGATTCCGTCGAATCGATTTACTGTCGTGCGCCGCTGCTTTAACCTCTATGCTAAGTTTTGCATATAAAGTTTGCATGGAGGTTGTGCGAAAAGGCGGTCCTAGGACGGATGACGAGCTACTGGCAGAGTATCCTGTAGGTAGGTTGGGGTTCAAGGAGGAAGGGAAGGCGCTGGGAAGGTGCGGGTTTTCGCTATTCCCAACGGCCTTAAACAGGCTTTATTGCGGCCTGCTCATGATTGGTGTATGGAAGTTCTTAAGCTCATCCCGGACTTTTGATCTGCATAAAGCCTCTGGAGCGATTACGTCGTATTCATAAATTTTTTAGTTACGATTTTTCTTCTGCGACCGATCGCTTCCCGCTTAATGTGCAGAGTATCATAGTTTCATGTATATGAAATTATGAAGTCGCAATGGCCTGGTTTGTTTCTGGTCTTGTGCCAGTTGATGTGGCGGGGACGAAGCGAAGTGGAAAAGTAATGGGCTAATAGAAGGGAAGGTACGGTTAGGGACGGGACAGATGGAAGCTGAGGCAGATATTGCATCCTTTGCCTTAAAAAAATATTCGTAGAAGCCTGGAAGCAGCAAATCATCGGTAAAGTGATTCCCTCTTCCATAGCAGTCGACTGTTAATTCTCGACGTCTTGTTTGGTAAACGGGATGTTTACCCAGGCGCCGTAGTCTTGCCTAACAATATCGCTCTGTTCACTCCCCTCGAAGCAGCTTCAAGCCATCTTCATTATTCGAGACACAGTTATCAAGAAGCTCTCCCTTTCATTCCTAAGCTCCGGTCCTCCACGGACCCCGCTCTCTATCGCCTTGCGTATGAACGGGGAGCCTGCTACACCACCGCCCCATACTTATCCCAATCGCCGTATGAGAACACTACACCGCCCGTCTTTACTATCGTTTTTTGTTTTAACGATCAGTAGCTCAGTGCTAGACATCACTAGCGATATGCCGGGGGCATCGCACAACTTCGTTGAAGGCAGAGCTTGAGAAGTCACCGCCTTCGCAAACACACTACTCTCAACGGTTGAAGGCCAATCGAAAGCTTCATCGTATAGGCAGACCCTTCATATTCAGCATGTCCGTGCCATCGCCTTCTGACGGACTATTCCCCGAAATCAAATCCCCTTTCCTTCGAAATCATCGACATCTTGCACGCCTGCGCATCTCAACTTTGAAAATCGAATAGGAAGAAATGATCGATTATCAGATCAGCGAGGTTGGTGGGCTTTGATTCCAAAAAAAGTCGGCCATAGTAATCCGGGAGTCCCGCGTGGAAGGGCTCTCGCTCAACGGATCAAAATAAAGCAGCTGATTCAGTAGCGCGGGCTGCAATAAGGGCTCGGTGTCATTATGTTAATAAAAACCGATAGCGTACAAGTTCAAAGAGAGGGAAAACCCCTCGATAGAAGAAGTGAGCAACTAAAGGAGCTAAGGAACGGGGGCAAGCCCCCCCCTTACTTAATGTTCAGTTTGTGTACAGCTATGAAAAAAAATCAGTGTGCCTTAGGCATCGGACCAATGATCACAACTCGCTCTTATCCAGTCTATCTATGGAGTGGAGTAATGAAACCACCGTGTAGGACGACCAACGGCTAGACGAAACAAACAGATCGCCGACGAGAAGGTCTCATCGGTCATTGAAGGCGTGTCGGAGGAGTTTTGAGATTAGCATATTGTCTGATCAATCTAGTATGGTTTAGCTAATGAGTCTTCCAAAAGTAACTAACAAATCACTGGTCTACAAGATTGTGGATCGATGCTCCTGCGGAAAAAAACCTATCTTACCTTCAATCCCCTCTCCTTACTTGTAGATAGATTCTGAGTGGAAGTAGGGTCTATGTTGAAAATGGTTGAGTCCTATTACCTGAAAGGGTATGACATCAGTACAAGACGGCGGGCATTGATGGCTGTAAGACCATTTCTTCCTAAAGACATAGAAGTCCCTCACCACTCTGACTCGAAAGCTTGCGCGCTATTGGATGGTTGGTTGAACATTGCTCTCGGATGCGAGATGCTTTATCCTATGAAATTCGGGAAAGGGAAAGAAGCGACCGGCTCCTATTCGGTATAGATTATGGTTTTTGATGTAGTTGCTTGTACTTTTCTTTTTTTGTCGAGATCAACGTTTTCGTTTGAGGACCCCGTTAGACTTACCAGCCCTTGACATAAGTCCATCATTAGTGATAGGGTTGGGACGATAGACCTAGTGCTTCCCTACGTTGGACGTATGTTCCGCGGTTAAACCTTATTCTATTATTGACCAATCATGGCCTTATTTTGAGTCTTTCTTTCAGATTGACAAAACTCTTGCTATGACCCAACTCTTTGAGGCCGATCGATCTAGAGAACTCATAGTCACTGGAACCATCGACTATTGGAAGGGGATCATCTACCTCTTGCGAGCACTTTAAAGGATCTAATTACGAAAAAAGTAGTGAGGGGTAGTTTACTTCGTCATGTATTCCTCCAGAATTAGGTAATATGAAGTATTCTGTGATGAACGTACGGGAAAGAACGGGATTAGACCTATTACCTGAAAGGGAAGGAAAGTAGTCCCATATGATCGCTGGTGTGTTGTTCGTTCTAAGGCATCTTCCATGGCACTCCATCGATTGGTCCAGCATCGACTATTGGAGAACTGCTGCGAAGGGTGCAAAGCTCGCTGTTACGAAGGCGACCAACGGAAGCTACTCCGGCAGCCATTTTGTCTCCATCGCTCCTAATAACTTAACATTTAGCTTACTACTTTGCCTGCTCTGTTGAACCCATCTTTCTGAGTAAAACACGTCCTGCGGTAACGAAATGCTATCTCAGTCTAAGGATTTTTGTTTATATGAACTCTATGTGGATGACATGATAGTAAAGACCTACCGCCCTCTTGAAAAGTACGTTCCGCGGCCCTGCCCCGATGATGCGAACTTCTCATTCTCGCCCATAGAGGTGAAAAAAACGTTTTGCACGCTAATCTCTAGTTCCTTCAGAAAATCCGACATAGCTTAGATCCATCGCCTTTAAAAAGAAATATATATATATAAGTTACGACTGTCGCTCTTCAGCAGAAGACCATAGGACCAACGAGAGAACGGATTATTGCAACCCATGTTTCATTGTGATGAGGACGCCGTCTCCCTAGAAGAGTAACGAGTAGCTCCTAGCAAGGGCTTCAAGATCACAGTAATGCCTGCCAAAACTTTCCTTGGGTACGAATGTCATGTTCAAAGCTGGTTTCTCTAGACACCATGGAAAAGATCACTGACGAGCTCAATCTCTAAGTGTGAAATTGTCAGTTTTATCCTCTTTATGAGCCTGAGATCATATGGATCAACAATTCTCATTTCTTAGTTACAGAAAGCCCTTCTCAAGGAAGTGAGCCAAGAGCCACTCATCTAAGCCAGCGGATTCGAATTCTGCTGTGCCGGTGCGCAAAGCAAGCACGCTTAGACTGCGATGTGCAATCTTTGGTCTGCCTATCATTGTCCATTAAGGGCTGACTCCGCTAGGCAAGAGGACCACTACTGGGATGATTTTTCTACTAACTGATGACCAGGGGACTACTCTGCTTCTTCCACTACTGATATTGACTGACCTGTTGAGAGGATAGCAGCAAGAGAAAGAAAAAAAGAAGTAGAGTTAGGTTCTGTTCTAGTGTGTAAGCATCTCTTTCCTCGGTCAATTCGTCTGCTCATTCAGCGTATGATTCTTATCCAATTGCTTCTTCCGATAAGTCTTATGTTATGAAACGAATTCGGCTGGAGATAGGCATTCGGATTCGTTACTTGGGGCTGATGAGGATGAGTTACTTCGGGCTCCTGAGGGTGAGGCGGTCCGAAGGAACAGGATAAACTTAATATGTTAGTCCGGCCTCGGCTTCAGGGAATAATTCCTCTTCAGCCGGTTCAGATTGAGAGGGAAAGAGCAGCCCTAGGCTCCGCTTCTTAGGATGATGCCTGTGCAATGTATGATCCATCGGATTCTTTTTATTCTATTTTCGGTGCGTTGTTTTTCAGCGAATGAAAGAAACCGCTGATTCCACAGTTCCTTCATCAGATTTGGGTGCTTTTGAAAGAGCTGCTTCTGCGAATGACTCAACGGATACTAAAATAAAATTTCATATAATTTCATGGAAGGAAATTTTATTTTTGAGAAACCAAACCCCTCCATCGAAGGACTAGCAACCTGGAACCAACAACATTACATATACCATACTGCTATAGAAGACATGAGTACCAGTTAGACTACGGGACGCGTACACCCGAAATTGGTGAGCTACTTACTGCCCCTTAAGTCAAGAGCTAGTAGTACTATCAGCAAAGGATATCGTAACTATGGCGAATACGTTTTTCTTGCTTGCCACATACCCGGAATGCGAACTAAGCAGGAACATGTGAACTAAGCCCAAGGCATGATCCTGGATTGAAGTTCTGGAATTGTGGACACAGGGCGGAGGCATACCAGGCTTAATAACGACTAAAGACCATTGGACGACCGGGAAATAGCACTGAACAAGCAGGGGCTAAAAGCTTCTTCTACCCAGTCTTCTCCCATAGTCTCAGAAGAGGGTCAATACGATCCCTTTGAGAAAGAACAAAAAATTCAACTATCAGAGCCATTGCGGGTGATTTCGACTTCGAAAGCCATGAGCCCCATTCACGAAAGCCTACGGAACAAACTTGCTACTTTTGATTAACTTAACTCGTCGCTACTTCTGACCCCTCTACGTACCCTCTCTTTCTCAATCTGACCCTTCCATGTACCCGACACTGATTCCCAAGCAGAGGGAGTAGAAGGAGGATCTTACAACTACATCATTTATTATTACAACACTTAATATTAAATAAGAATGACAGAAGCCCGCTGCTAAACAAGCACAGATTGGTAAATAAGCACAGAAATAGGTAAAGGAATGGAAGCACATCTTGCACCTTCTATGATCCATTCAACCAGCCTTCAAGATGAGAGATAGGCCTTTAGCAAGGAGATATCGCACGGAAAGCCGGATTAGGTCTTATAATCGAGACTTCTTTTACAGGCCTTAGTCCCCCCTGAGGCTTAAGAAAAGATAGCCATATAAGTGACATCCTAGCCAGAGAAGAGCAACAGGAGCTAGATTCAAGAAAGTTATGGACTGGAATCAGAGATTGGATGGACATCCGAAACAGAGAGGAAAAGAGGAAGGAAACAAGGCTAGCTCACGAAAGAAAGCTTTGCAACTACGCTTTATATTGATATTGCAACTGCGCTAAAAAGGGCACATCAGCTTTCTCTGTATGTGGATTTTGGAGTCGCACTGATCGACAGGAAGAGCTCAAATTAGTAGACGGAAAAGAAGATGCAAAAGCTTTCGCACTTACTCGCATACACTTTTTTTTTTCTGTATTTGGTACTTGTACTCTATGTAAGTCTCATTAGTTAATAGTAGAGCTCAGCTGGACTAAGCGAGGCAGTACTCTGAGCCATATCCGAGACTATTAGCATTAGTTCCCCTCTCACCAAAGCTTCCGAACTTGCCAAGAAGTAGCCTATTCCTACAGTACAGGTCTCTATCAACTAACTCAAGCACTAAAGAGAGGTGGGGCAGGACATCGATAGACAATAGACCAAGGAGCGAAAGCCACTCAGTTGCTTGCTAAATCGAAGAGAGCAGAAGGCACCTCGCCTAACATTATAGGAGAAGGGGCTGAAACCACTCAAATCTTCTTTGTGAAATGGAAGAAGAAATGGGCGGGCAGCTTAGACTCTTTCCCGAAGAGAGCTCCAACCAATAGATGAGATTAGAGACGCTAACATAACAGGGGCAGGATCTTTCTATAAGAACCAAGAACGGGATATTCGCATTAGCAGAAGGAGGAGAGCAAAGAGATGAGCACTTTTCAAGCAGCTTTCCTTAACGAAGTCATCTATGTGACCAATGCACGCTTCAAAGAAAGCAAAGAGGGATGCTCGCTAGCAGCTCAAGGGGATTGAAGACCAAGTTTTTGGCTCTTGTTGACAAAGAAGAAAAAGGCAAATTAACGCATTTGAAGGTAACCACCCTACTAGTATAGTATAAAGACCTATCGGACCTGTGAAAGTTTCGTTTTTGACTAAACTAAGAAAGACGGGCTTTGCTGCGACGAGGATGCCTTTTTTAATCAGCCAACGTCAAGACCTGCAACAGAGTCCTACCACGTTAAGAGAGAGCACCCAACTTGCTTGTTGACACGTGAGGGGAAATAGGAGTCTGAGATGGCAGGATTTACCACTAGAGCCCTATGGTAGTGATGGTTGGCCCCACTACTCCTTCGAGTGCCTTTTGCGCTTAGCGTCGGAAAGAGGTGCTTCTACAGCGAAGGTGCTCAAACCTAAAACTAGGCGAACTTACTTCGGAAACTTAAACGAATCAATTCCCACTTGACCCATTCTTCTGACTGCGCTAGCATCATCGGATACGGCAACAGAGATTCTTCCAACTTCGCTCTCAGGGGCGGGCTTGTAGACTATAGAATTCCAAATCATTGCCTTTCTTATTGACTCTAAACTACCGAAAGGAGCGTAGCCACTCGACCAGCCCTTGAACCTAGCCCTCGGAGCGAAAGAGAATCTGAAAGCCTAAGCATTCAACCCTAACAAGTCACTCGAAGCTTTCAGAAAAGTAAGGACTCAGAATCAAGCCATTGCCAGCCCTTTCCTCATGGAGGGACCAGACGAAGCACGCTACGCTAGTCGAAACTTTCAGCGGGTGGCATGTGGAACCAACAATCCCATCTGCCCTGTTATGCCCTTAATCACTGCGTGTTCACTGACACACTATCTGACCTTGAAGGTTAAGTTAAGGTAGATGCTCCTTTCTTTAGAATAGAATCCCTATTAGCTCTGAAGCAGGAAAGATTCCGCTACGCCCCTTACCTTAGGCTATTAGTGAAAGCGGAATCACACATCCAAATTACCACCCGACCTGATGACCCTCATCGAGCAGGAAGTAGACCAGCCTTTTCAGCCTGAACTCTGACTTCTTACCCCGTAGTAGGATGGGAAACTGTTCGAAAGTAGCTAGTCTTATCCTCTTAAAGGCCACTCGCTGAAACTCTTGTTTTAATGCCCAAAGATCTGCCGAGCCAGCCTTTTTAGGTTCTTTTGCGGGATAACCGTTCTTAGGGTAATCAAACCTGCTAGTCTTAGTGCTACAGAATCCCCTGCTCGTGGAAGGTTTGCAGGAAATGAATCGCTAGTATAAGAAGGGGACAAGGCAAGCCAAAGGGCTTGGAGGGAGGGAAGCGGAAGGGGATTCACGCAGAGAGGAGACTGTGGCACTGACTTTCGGAATTGAATGCGCAGTTAGTAGGACAAATGCCAAACCAAATGCACAGAAGAAGCTCTTAGGTCTTTATCCGGTCTTAGCATAAAATCCTTCTTTTCTTCCTCAGATGTCCACAAAAGAAAAGGTTTAGCGTAGCCCAGATCAGATGCCCAGAATCCACTCTTATTGAATCCCCTGCTTGAGAAGTTGTTGGCGGAATAAGGGGGCTGTTGTTGTTACAGAGACATAGGCGCCCTTCCCAGAAGAGTACGCTTGAAAGAAAGGTAACGAATCCAATCCCTAAAGCAATTCCGGTAAGAAGAGCTATTGGTCTACTATAGAACATAGAAAGATGGGATTGTTTGGGCTATAAGGGGTAGAGCTTCAAGCACGTGGAAAAAGGGGTTGTTTGCAAAGCCCTTCTGTCGCGAATACAGTGCAAAGATGTTCTTCTATCTCCTTTGTGTCAGTTTAAGAATCAGTAATCGGATGCTATAGAGGAAGATTCAAAAAGTTAAGATATGCCAACTAGCTCAAGTCCCACAGTGGATTCAATAGCTGTGGATTCTGCCTTCAAACCTTCCACGAAAACCCCGTCTTTTTGTCCTCAATGCACCTACTCCTCTCTGCATCAACAGGAAACTCCGATTCGATAGCATCCACCGTACTAAGAGCTCCTTCTTGAACAACCGATTCTATTCTGTAACAACCTCAAAGGCGAATCTATCTAAAGAAACCTAAAACTCCCTTTCTGATCTGAGATTGCTTCCCTCTTCAAGAAGTTCATCTGGATCCTCATCTCGGCTGATTCCACTCAAGCAAGATTCCATAGCTGCGGTTAGGACTTTAGACTCTTCCTACTGTCAAGCTACTCCAGGTTCTAAGCTCTCTCATAGCCGGAGTAGGAGTTCATTTCAAACCCACTGACCCGCGGTGTAGGGATAAGCCCATTAAGGTCGTGAAGGCTTTGACCGGGATCAATAGTATATATCATGTCATTGAACAATCAAAAAGAAAGGCACGGCGGCACGAGTTACTGCGGTCCCCCGAAAGGGGTTTAGGGCATATCATCAGGGAAAGAGTGCCCAAGCCGATCTGAGTCCGAGTCAAGCCTTTTTGCCGGGACTAGATATTGAGGAGCTAAGGCAGACTATCAATGCTCCTCCTTCTAGTCAGCAAATAGAGTAAAGCACTGGTCTAGGCACCAATCTTCTCGAAGCGAAGGAAGAAGTCGTAACTAAGTAACTAAGCCCCAACCAAAGGCTAGCGAGTCACCTCCATTCTCGATTTCTATTGCAACAGAGGGAGGTATCAACATAAAGTCAAGTAGGCCAGAACCATTAGCTTTGAGCTTTCACGTGGACAGCATTCAGATTCGTTCGAGTCGGTAGCTATGAGTGCTCAAGTCGACGGTTCACTCTGTTCAGTGAAGGTCGGTACGGAGAGAGTCTTTCCAAAAGATCGAAACTACGCTATTCAAAGCATTTTTTCTTTCCGGGGGAAGGCACGAGCTGCAATTGCAATACAGGGAGTTGAATCAGAGCCCGTAGAGCAAAGAACCAAGTCGAACTCCAAGTCTTACGCAAATGCTTTGATCCCAAGCCCAAAACCAAAGGAAGACAAAAGCGGTGGGAAAAGCTTCATTTTATAAAAATGGGGTCCAGGCAAGAATCATTGCCCGAAAGCAAGGGAATCAACGATCTACGGTGAATTGGATTATGAGAGAGATTGAAAGAGCATCAAATCCTGATCTTCACTCTTTCGAGATCGAATCATAGCCTAGTTCCTATAGTCAAGTAGCCAAGCTAGGGATGAGACTTGACTTGCCAACGGAGATGGCGAGAAGAAAGGATTGAGACCAAATCGACTCGGAACTCTTGTTTAGCAGTGAACGAATCCGATCTTTGCTTTGAAGGAAGCAGGTAAATGAGTTAGCTCAGGGCGTGAAAGAAAATAGTATCGAAAGGCGGACTCTTCCTGATCCTGATGTTGTCACACGAATTGCTCAAGAATAAGAAGCTGTGATCACTCTACGACTTTATGTTCAGCACGCTAGCTTGGCTTATGGCTTTGCTCCTTTACTTCTGTTGTCGGCATACCGGTCTTGGCCTTTTGCTTGGCACGTTGTCGGAGGAGTTGCTATTTCATCAGCTGCTCTTCCCGCTCTTGGTGCTTGAGTTAGTTGATAGAGACCTGTACTGTAGGAATAGGCCACCTCTTGGCAAGTTCGGAAGAAGGCTTTGAAAGAAGGAGTTGTTCTCAGATGCCCACAATCGGAGGTGCAAAGGGCCTTGTTGTATAATGGGCTCTTAGAAGGACGGGAAAGGTATCAAAATAGTCAAAAGAAGCCGTCAACGGCATTACCGGTTTTAGGACTCAGAGCAAAGGAAGGTTTGCAGAGGCTCGACCAACGGGAGAGGAACGAAAGGAAATCGAAAGGGATTTGTCCAAAGAGCCTTTTTCCCTGGGAGGGAGATTTAGTAACTAGCCTCAGATGCAGCAAAGAAAGAGGAAAGGTTGGCAGTTCAGGCTATTCTTGCTTTTTCCTTAATTCGATCTAGAGAAAGAGAATCCGATTTGCAAAGAAGTGACACAAGCTCCTCTAGCAAGTCTTCTGTGGAGGAAGGAAGCCGGGGAGTAGCACTAGGGCAAGTAACTGATTTCACTAGTCTCAGGGGACAGTCAAAGGCACTAGTCTCATATGTTAGTATCGATGCACAGATTCCTCAAGGCATTGTTTTTGTACGAGCAGTAATAGTATAAGAAAGAGTGTAGTAGACGGAATTCTAGGTCATTCGGAAGTCCTTACAGCCTGGATTAGGCTTCCAGGGAAGAGTGAGTTCCTTACCGGTTAACCCTATCCCTTTTTTTGGCTAGACCTCAGCTCAGATCATTCTTGGATGCTAACGACACTTTTCGATCTGTGAATGGTTTACCCCAAAAACTTACCAACTCACCTTATTTGAAACCCAGGACCTTTCCCTCGCTTGTACGTGAGAGTTCCATCGTCCCTCGTATCGATATAGAATGGAAGCACTTATAGATAACCACTGCTTGGAAAGGCTTACCCGTAATCTAATCACTGCCGGAAGGAGTCCTACTAAGAAAGAGGGACTGCTTGACTTAGAGCTTGAACGTGGAAATCTAGCTGACATTGAACTGGCTGCCACAGAGCTTTTGAGCATTGAAAGTCAAAAGGGATAGGAAGAGAATCTCTGTTGACCATAACTAAAGAGAGAGATTGCTGTAACAAAGACTTTAGGCTCTAGTGCCTTTACCTACTGAAATAAGCTTCTATTTGAGTGCAGTGCGCTGAGAGGGGGGGTAATTCATTCCATTGCTTAACTAACCTTCTCATAGAGAATGAAATCTGAAAACAAACCCCGGGGCTTCGTCCTCGGCCTTTGGGAGATGCGATTGGATGCTGGCATGACGACTGGGTGAAAGGCTTCTTGGTCAAGTTGAATATCTGTAGGGGGCTTTCTCACCTTTATTTGGTGATTCCCCGAGCCAACCAATCTTTGGATTCCCGGATCAATGACGGACGAGATGGTGAAATTGAACAAGAAAGGTACTGAAAGTCTCGACTGAAAGGAGAGGGTATGAAATAGCTCGAGCTAAAGCGAGAGGTGAAGAAAGGCCGAGCACTGTTTTGATTGCCATGGAAAGACTTCGGATTAGCAAAAAAGATATAACCTACGTTCTTGGGATTCTACTTGACTTGCTAACTGATCCAAGTAAGATAGGAGGAGAATACCAGCCAAGTCACAAGTAAGAAGACCAGAACAACCACTCACTCGGTCAACGTACAGGAGTACTTGCCTGTCTGTCTGTCCAAGGTTCCTAGCCTCAAAAGCAAAATACCACGTCTGCCAAGAGCCCCCTTGAGGGATTTTTCAGTAAGGTAGCAAAACAAGTTCTTTCTTTGAAGGCGTACCACACTAAGCCTTGTAGGCCGGTTCGGGAGCCTAAACAAAGTAGGTAAATACCTGAACAGAAGAGCTCTTCTGGTTCGTCACCTATTTCGTAAGAGAAGTTTTTTTCGTAGCTCTCCTCTACAGGAGGACTTACTTGCTTACCAGTTTGAGACTAAGCTTGGAAGTTTCTTTCCCGGAAAGAAAGGATTGCTACCCTTGTCCCGAACCTGCACCACTCACTCGGTCTTTCTGAGGTCCGGAAGCGCGACTGCACTATATGACTTCCTTGCTAGGTTCCTGATAATAGGTTTAAGCTAGTTTGAGAAAGATAGACTGAAGCTAAGCAAGTTCAGGAGTGTTTTGCTAGATGCAAGAGTAGAGCTGACTGACCGACGGCGGAATGGTAAGCTTCCTCGTTCACTTGCGAGGGTCGGCACTTATTTCGTATGGGATGCAACTACAATGCTTGAGAGGTCTAGTGATCGGTCTCAAAAGCAAGATGGGAATGGTCAAAGAGAGGAATTGAGATAGATGTCTGTCTCTGCCGAAGAAAAACCGGCATTGACCTTAAGAACCTCAGAACGGAAACTTTCAACATTGATGGTATGTGGAGGATCCGGCCTCATGCAACCAAGGCCTTCCAAGGAGTAAGTTGAATGCAGTGAGGATATCTATGACATGGAAGGTGGTACTGAGGATCAAAGGGCCTACTTGGACATCGGCAATCAGCCTGCCTCTTGCTGGCCTTCTCGAGTTATCATAAGCGGTGATGTACACGGGAGAAGGAGCCAGAGAGTCCTCAGAAATGTCAAGGGCGCGCAGCGTAGCGTGGATAGAGGGCAGATGTTGAGGGTTTTTTTAACTCGAGAGATAGAACGATTGCCGATAAGAAGAGTTCAGTTCAGGGCTCTGATATGGGGAGATAGCTTACCATTGGGTAGGTCATCATCTGAGAAGGATATGGCCATCGGTGCAGTGAGAATTCCTACCACATTATCTAGGTAAGTAGGGGTGGTTTCTACAGGTACCTGGGCATCGGCCAAGAACTTCTTGAAAACTTCCTGGTGCTTAGGAGAGGTTTGTAGGAGCTCTAGGATGGATATGGAGGCTTGAGTCCTATTGAGTTGTCCTAACAAGTCATAAGTTGTTGGCGTCTGGTCTTATGGCTCTCTCTCTTTCTTGTTGTTCTTGTTGTGCCGTGTGCTCAGGATGGGAGTACCCTACCTGACCTAAGGATTGTCCTATTGGTCGTCATCAAAGAAGTTGACGTCCAGGGCTTCCTCTTTCCCTTTAAAACCGGTGAAGTCCATCCGAGAGCAACTTTTCGGTTACCCCCTGAATGAAAGCGATCTTTCTCTCAATGGTTACACCAGTTTGAGGGAGGGATTTGCCCAAGACAGTAGGATCGAATCTTATTGTCTTGGTACAATCAACCGGGGTCTCCTCAATGCCCAGAATAGTATTAACTTGGTTATTTGCCCCTGCAAGACCTTGGGCTCCATGATTAGGGAGCGGATTCGTGAAAATCCCTAGGTTCGGGCGGGTGTGATGGAGTTTGTTGAGTTTGACCGAAGTTAATCTCCCCAGACTTGATCTTAGTTTCAATGATGTCCTGGAGCGGCCAACATGAGTTGGTTTCATTCCCGTATTTCGATGGAATGCACAAAACTTTGACATATTTACTTTGGTCAAGCCTTGAGGTTTAGGCGCAGGTAAGGTAAGTTTCCCTGCAGCTAGCAATTTTTCCATGATAATGTCGCATGCTACCGGGAATACTTTTTTCTCCCTGGTTATAGTTGTAGGGAACTTGGGCATTTTTATTCCTCCCTTGTCCTTGCCCCGGATTCGGGTTCTTGATTTAGGGCAGGTGGGGGCAAGGGCACTGGAGGAATTTAAGGAGGGATAGCAGTTAAATTAGGTGGAGATGGACTTGACAGGTTTTAAAGGGCTTGAATTTGAAAGGGGTGCTTGGTTTCTGTTTTGGCCCTGCTTCTTTTTGCCTCTCCTCCCGTTACCTTGGCCTTGCTGAGAAACAGTGTTGATTTGGTTGGACCCAGGCTTGGCCATTCTTCTTCTTGTAACTGCTTCCAGATGGAGGAGGAGGGGAATTAGCAGCATTGGTCGAAAACATGGAACCAAGCATTCCCTTTTCAAAGTTCCTCTCGAGTTGGGATGCTCTCTCATAGAGCTCGACATAGGTGCGGACAGGTCCTAGCAGCATAAGGGCACGGAGAGGGTCTCTGAGGTTTTGGATGATCATCTGGACAGCTTGGGATTCGGGTATCACGACCTCGGTTTTCACTAGGAGTTCTCTAAACCGGCCTATAAATGGACATATTCATTAGGCCCTTGAGTGGTGTCTTGGAGGTCCGATATGGTAGGTTTTTTGCTGGTAAGGTAGGAGTATTGGCTCATGAACTTGGCTGCCAACTCTTCAAATGTGGTGAAGCTTCCAACGGGTAGGCTCCCAAACCACATTGCGGCATCTCCTTCTAGACTCTTCTGGAATAGAAAGATTTTGTTGTCCTTATTATCTCGAACCGGGAGAGTATCATTGACGAAGAGCCTCAAGTGATGCTGAGGGTCTCCCTTCCCATTAAACTTTTGCAATTTGGGGATCTTATACCAATGGGGAAGATTGACATTCAGGCAATGGCACATGGATTCTATTGAGAAGGGCTGAGATGCGGCGCCTTGAACTAGGTCCCTAATGTAGCGATCAAACTCTTCTTTAGACCTGAAGGTGGGCATGAATGGAGCTTCTTGAATTGGTCTAGCCTGGGAATGGGAATTGGCAATTCTAGGAGATCCTAAATGGGTATGGTATAGGGTAGGATCTGGTTGACTTGGCATAGGGAGGTTGTAGCTGCTTTGGTGAAGGTGGCTCGTCATGGGTTGAGCCGGGTAACTCGATGAAACGGGCGGCTGATAATACCCTGGTTGGGGTTGAGGAACATAACCCGGCGTGGGTTGAGAAGCATAACCCGATGTGGGTTGGGAGGTGAAACCTGGCTGATTTGCAAGAGGGGCAGCTTGCCCCGAGACTACGGGTGGAACGTATCCCGTTTGGAGAGGTGCCTGGACTGGCGAAGATCGGAGTCTAGCCCCTGGAGGTAATGTGTGAAGCGCTTGTGCTATACCTTGCACATCGATGAAAGAAGGCGCGGCTTGCGGCCTACTTACTGAAGGGGATCATTTCTCTAGAGGATGTGAACTAGGAATCGGTTGGACATTGGACTCGGCATATTGAGCATGGAATGTTCGCACATCAAACATTGGAGTTGGAAGGTAGGCAGTGGTACCGGGCAAGGTAGCCAGAGGTTCAATTGCAATGCCTCCTGAGGAAGGCGGCGTCGAGAAGGTGGGCGATAATATCCCTTCCCCTGAATATGGCGGGAGTAAAAAGACACCTCTACACTCATCAGTAACCTGGGATGAAACCACAAGGTTACCCGAATCAACCGCATCTAAGGGCGGAAGTTCACTTCTCGAGGCTACCTCTTCACTTTGCTCCTCTAAGGGATACTGACCCTCATACTGGGTAGAGGTATTGGGCATATCTCTGTGACTCTTTGACCCGGTTATCACTGCTATTTCTCCCTCGTCCGAGGTTGGATTAACAAACAAAAGATCCATAAAAAAGTTAACACTTGAATTAATTAAGGTTTATGAGTCAAATGTGCATCCTAAGATGCATGGGTAAGCTTCTATAGGTAAGGCCAAACTCCGCCGGGTTTCCTGAGTTCACTACAACAATTTCAAAAAAAGGTATCCCTTCGGTAAAGGGGGCCTTGTAGACAGGCTTCGGCAAGAGCTAACCCTGGTACCGGCCTTGAACTACGCCCAGGTAGTGCAGTTTTAGAAAACCGAGAAAAATGCCGCGAGTGCTAAGGGTGCAAGGGTGTACTTTCAGGCTCTACGGAGTGAACCCGGGTGATGAAATCCCAGTCACTCAGATAACCAGGTCATGACCTCCTGATTACCCTGAGCCGCGCGCAATCAAGCAAAGCAATCCAAACAATAAGCATTCAAACCATAGACATTCACCACATAAACCAAGAATCACAAGTACAATCAATCACAAACCACTGAAAAACAGGAAAAGAGTCAAAGTAGAACCTCTGTCAGCGGAACCCTCACTTGCTTAGGGCGCGTAACCCTATACTTGGCTTCTTTAATCTTGAGTCCCTTCCCGAATGCAGACTTACATCTTTTTCTAGTCACACAGGTTCGGAATCTGTCTAAGCTCAACTCAAGAGGAAAGGCACTGCGTAAGATGCTCCTAATGGACATAGGAATCCGAAGGGAATCGTTTCAGGTAAAAGGAATCCGATTTCATACCTTAAGAGGGAAAGAAGATTAAGTCTAGCAGTTCACTTTACCGTCTTTGATTGAGGGACAAAAGCAGATGAACTTCCTACATAATCTGCCCCAAAGGCAAAGTACGGAAGAGAAAGGGCATCCTGCTCCTACTTTATCTTGTTAGAAGAAGTTGTGGAAGATTCGTCCCATTAGGAAGTAAGTGGGGAAGAAAGTCAGTCTTCTAGAGCAGTAGGAAGACTAGATTAGGAAGAATCAACTAGTAAGAGAAGAAGAAATGCTGGCTTTGCCTCACTCCTACCTTAGGAATCCGAAGAGTCCTGAAACGAGTATATAGTTCGAAGATAGAGAAAGTCTTCCTCTTCCATAGTTCAAAGGGGACCAAAGGGGACGAATAAGCAACTATTATAGTCATAACTTTCAGGCTAGTCCTTGCTTGAAGGCACAGCAGACTCATCAAGAAGGAACTAAGTCAGTTGAAAGAGAAGAGTAAGGCAGAGAGGAAGGGGAGGTTACTCCAGCTTGAAAGCAAAGGAAGTTGAAGAAGATACGGTTTCGGAAGAATCTGATTCGGATTCAAGTCCTAGTTCTTATAGTAAGGATTGAAGCCCTGTTGAGTTGAATATCCGTATCCTTAAGCAGATGAAGACTAGATTTGTTAGGTTAGGAAGGTTAGGAATCCACCAATTGGGTAGCAGGCAAAGGCAAAAAGGGAAGGCGCATCCTCAGCAGACGAATCAAGCCCATCAAGGCTAGCAGGTTAGCAATCAACCGAAACATTAACCAATTGGATTAGCGATTTCCGTTCCTATTCTATTTTTCTGCTACTAAGGATCTCATCCCTGTTGCGTTGAATACCGCGGGCAAGACGATTCAGAGTATTTAGAGCAGGGAAACCTCATTCAGTTGAAAGTACGGATATTGATTGTCCCACCGTACTTCTTTGATTGAGGGACGGGGACAATGTTGATTTTCCCACTCCTCATTAAAGCTAAGCCGATCTACTCACTGCTGCTAAGTAAGTACCGGTGGTGTTGGACATAGAATAAGGATTAACGATTAGCTATCTTTATAGAGGAATGATCGTAGAGAAAGAAGAAGTAGGCAGTCGACCACAAGCCGACCATTAGTCAAGAGGGACCGAAACTAAAGTAATTCTTTTTTTTCATCTCAACTCCCCAGGTGACCACCTTAGTCACTCATAGATCAGCAAATCCGCACATTTGAAGTCTTGTCGAGGAAGGTCCCTGGCGGATACTTTTTATATTATAGGCAAACTAACGTAATTCATTAAGGTTACCCAAATGGGAGAAGGGAATCTTTCTACACTAAAAAGAAAGTGACTGATAATCATTTTATAGACCGGTCAGGACCGTCATCAAAATCAAAACCTTTTCCTGAGCCTAGTTTCGAATCAACTCTTTGTTAATGGTATGGGGATGGCGCTTCTCTTAGATACCTTCTAGCGGGTTAGATACCTCTTATAGCAGGCTTTAACACCCCTCTCTCTCAGATTTAATAATGTGGAAAATTCGTTTTGGCTAGAACAAGAATTCTTTCTTCATTCTTGGCTCGTAGGTCACAAGGAGAAGGTCAAGCAACTTCTTCTATTTCTTAGAATCGGGCACGGTACCTCAAATAGACCATTGAGCGAATCCCCAGATTCTGGTTTAGTGGAATCTTTTCTTGACACCGAAAGTACATCTTTGGGAACACCTAGACATCCATCAGTCAGGAATGTTGGGCACCTCGGCAAATCCATATATTTGGCAATGCTCCTTTCCTGAAAGCGATCGGACGGGTAGTTTAAGAAGAGCGAGAGGAGGGCCAGCCAGTACTCAAACATAAAGCTTTTACGCAGATCGGTAGACAAGAAGGCTTTGACGCAGGGAGATGGATGTGCGATTGTGAAAAAGAAGGGCAGACTGTTGCCCGGCTGACAACCTGGCTTTGAATAGGAAGGAGATTCTGAGAGTTAGAACAGAAGAAAGCCAAGCTGGAGTTGGCGGTTTGAGCCCGGATATCTTGTTCGTTTCTAAAGCAAAACGGGAGCTAAACCAGGGCCGCTATTCTGAAAGAAAGAGGCACCCTAATCTTGGACGAGTTTCAGATCAAAAAGAAACTCTTTCTTACTAAAGAGTAACTGTTTACCAATCCAGCAAGGATTGAGAGAAAGACTGAGAGCTCTTTGCGGGATAAGGACGGTTAGCAAGAAGGTTTTTGCGGTAATGCCCTTGCTTCTGATCTCTCTGCTCTTGCTAGCAATGACATTCATTTGAGGAAAAACTTTCTATATTCCTCAGCTCAGTCCTTACTCGAAAGAGTAAGCAAGCACTAAAAAGAGGAAGAAAAGCCAAAAACCGGCTTCTTCAGAGAAAGAAGGACGGTTGATTGCCGGTGGGATGGAAAGAAAACGGAACTAGCGCTTCAACTCCCAGGCACGAAGGACGATCAATCAATCCGACGAGAAAAGCGGCGTAGCTTCCTTGCTTACTCCACTTCCGGCAGCGCCTTATATCGCCCGAAATGCCCTGGAAGGGGGCCCCAGAATGGATTTATAAACATCCCAAACCTTAATTTCTTTCTCAATGACTCTTTCAGATCCTCGCTTTTCTCAATTCAACATTGATGGGCACTCTACTCAAGGGATCTTCCTAAGGAAGGCATTCGAAGGGAGACTATCCCAATCGAAACTCCTATCTGGTTCACAGATATAGGCTAAAGCGTGAGCCGTCTAAAGAAAGGCGTATATTCGAGTATTATAAAGTTGGGCTGGGCCTATAAAATAAAAGGCACACCTTAGAGGCTTGTATTCTGGTTTTTTAGACGTTAGAGGCCCTATTCTTCTCCTTAGGGATAGGGTTCAGCTCTTCCCGTCGAATTGATTGATCAATGAAACATCCTTCTTACCTCCACCCAACCCCCTTACGTCAATCCCATGAGCTCAGGAGAAGAATATGAAGTGACCACCTGAAGTAGAGGTGCCATCTCCTTCTTCAAGATGCAAAGGTGACCAGCTTTAGCCATAGCCATAGGAACTCCTTTTCTTTCGTTCGAGTGTATCCCTATTGTCTTTTCCAGATGTAAACGAGCAAGGTTCAGGCACCGGGCGAGAATAGGTAGTCATTGGTGGGCCAAATCTCAGGGAAAACTTGAAAATCTATTCTCCTCTATCTGAGGCAATCACTACGAACATGCGCTAACCTCATATACCTCCTCGATCGACCGCTTCTTCGGGCGACGAGGAGGTCCATCCATTATATCTGCTGGTCTGCTCGGAGCGTAACCATACTTGGAGGTTTCATACCCAGAAGGGAATGAGAAGGTCGGAGTTAAGCATACGCTATCAGGAAAGCCCTAAGGTCTATCCCCGAATCTATACCTTAGAACATGGATGAGGGAGAAGAGAGCAGTGTGCGTGGATCATTCTAGAATCGAAGAGGGAGACTTTTGTGAGGCAATCTTCATTTTCGATTTTCGTGACTTGACTAAGGAATGGGTAATGGAACGATACAGATGACTTTCTTCCAACATATATGCGGTTGGGCAACCTTCCATTGCTGCGGCTGGCCATTCCCTGTTAGCTGTTTCAGCAACCATCTTTTGATTCCAAAACCAAACACTGACTATCCCCTCCCTCCGGGAGATAGAAAGGACCCACTCAATCCATACTTTCTTTGTTTGAGAATGATGTTGGGAGAAAGAAAGGCGACTCTTATGATCCTTCGACATTATTGAAGGGAGGGGGCTCGACCTGAAGCCTTGAAATAGAGTCCCATCCGCCTCCCCGGCTCCACGCGCCCTTACTAGTAAAGGCTCCCATTGGGAGAAGCAGAAATTGATGAGTGAGCGATCCGGCCTCTAGCCCTTCAATGATGGATTTGTCTGCAAACCAAATCCCGACCTCGGTAGAAAACGAACGGCGGCGTGAAGTTGATGAGCAGGGATGAAAGACAGTTCTTCGGTGCTGCTCCAGGACGAACAGTAAAGGCACATGAAGGTATTGGCTCTTACTATCGATCGGATGGAGAGAACCGCGGCGCTTTACCTTACGAATATCTAAAGGCGAAGATTTTTTTTCGACTAGCAAGTTTACGTACGGAGGTCCTAAGTTTCTCATTACTCGGTGAAGTCTGATTTGAGCCCTGGTCAAACGGATCCCTCCGGCGGAGGATGGTCTCATATTAGCAATGTTTTGATTGCGCCTATCTGTCGTTGCCAATGAACCGATCACCAAGAGAAAGTCTCTCTCTTAATCTTAAGGTGAAGCGCGTTTCAGCCAGCTGAAGGAAGGTCGCGTTAGCGCCCCTGCAATCAAACTCAAGGAAAGCCTTTTGACAACCTTACTAATAGAAAGGGGAAAGATGCGCTCAATCCCTTGCTCCAACTGGGCTCTAGAGCTTTTTCCGCAGGCTGCTATGCTAGTTGTAGCGCGGTAGCGCTTTACTAATATAATAGAAAGTCAAGGGGACTCTATCATAATCTTACGAATCTACAACTCTCTTTACTGAACTGAGCGAGACTCTATCCAGATCTAAAAAATTCAACAAAGAGCCTTCTTCTAACTAGGAGAGTCAGCAAGCTACCGGAAGCGAAGCTTCTGGCTCCCCCTTTGAATTTCCAATTCCTCCTTTTCGTTCTACTTAGGTAGAGCAATCCGAACTCTCGACAGAATATAAAAGAGGTTTTTTTTCCTGTGTAGACACCTCAACGAACTCATGTGGACACTCCTAAGCCCGAGGACGATCTCTCAAATACACATGTTGATCCGTTTTTCTTTTCTTTGCTGATTCCTCTCAATGAAATTTGCCATGTTGCACTAAGTTACTTACGGATGTATGCATGCAGTCCGGGAACACTTTGGGGTGAACACCCATCCAAACAAGTAGGGTCAATAGTTCAGCATTTAGGCCGTAACATTTAGCAAAAAAAAATCTTTAACCCAACAAGTGCTCTCCGAACCAAGCTAGATAGTCTCCTATCACTAGGCTCACCAACCAACCTGGACTTTTATTCTTATTATTCCTACCGGATATCAAAAACCATAAGGATTGTTTCCCGCCATGAGTTCCCATATGACATAAGCGCTCTTGAGTGGGCTGGACCATTCCATAAAATCTTTGAGAAGGGGCCCAATCTCGTATTTGATGGTCGGCGCGGCGATAGACTTCGCTTCTACGACTGCCTCTCCAGCCGTTGCAAACACTGAGCGAGAACGGTAAGGGGCGCACAAAGAATGTCGTTGCGCGGGGATGCGATTCGCCAAGCTGGGGCAAACAAAGACGTCCGGCCCTACCGGATTAGGAATGGCGAAGGCCTTTCCTTCGAAAAGAGACCCGGCAAAGAAAGAGCTATGCTATTGACCGACCCTTTCGTAGTGACTTCGAATCAATAGGCCTCTCCTTTTTTCTCATTTTGTTTGAGGCGGGCTGAATAGAGAATGAAATGCAGAAATAGGGGAAGGGTTCCCATTTTTTTTTTTAAGGGCGAGTAGCCCTACCGAAGTACCAAAGGCTTTCGAGGTTGACACCTCCCTATTACACGACCTAAAAAGGCTTTCAGTAGCGCCCTTATAATCTAAGCCTTTTGAAGCGCCAGTAGTTGTAGCTGTGGGTAGGGCTTTCGTTCTTATCGTTCCGGGTTTCGATCTATATGACCTACGGGCAGTACAAAGTACACCTCTTCCGTAGAGGCAGGTAGTAACCTAACCTTTAAGAGTCTGTTCAAGGGGGGAGCCTCTTATGGAAAGATCTCCGTGCGTGGCGTGATAAGGAATCCTAGAAAAGATCTCATGAGACCCGCCCACTATTACTACGAAAAAAGCCCTGCCCTTTTCCTTCGCTACTAGGGAGAGTAAGCAACCTCTATTAGCGCCGGACCGAATTGATCGTGTCATGTGCAACGTCCATCAATGATGGTTCATTAATGTCCATTGATTTAGACTCCTTCCCCCTTCCCAACTACGAATAAGATCGAGAGGAGCCCGAAAGAAAGCCCCCAAACCAAGAACGGAAACGGAAGCCTTTCTATTCACTCCCCATTCTCTCTTAAATAAAGCTCGCCCTCGAGCCCTGGGCAGGTCGGCCGGGTCTTTCCTTTCCCTGTTGTTCTGTTTCCGCCATGAGAAAGACGCACGGAAGAGGTATGCCCAGCGCGCGGAGGATCCGTTGAGAGTTTCTGTTGTCTCGGTAGGGAACTGTACGATCTTTTCCCCTATTGTATTGAATCAATAAAAAAAGAGGTCAGTGCTACGGCCCCCTATTGTTTGATCCAATATTGACCGGGGACGGGGTAGCCCCGACTTCCATAGGTCCTTGGTTTTACCTCCCGTAGTGGTCCTTGCTTTTAATAAAGTGGAGCGGGGCCAATTTCTCGTACTTGCTCAGTGTGCCCCCCTTTCGTCGAGTGCCCCGCCCGGTTCACTGGGCTGTTTGTTGGCCTACCAAGCACTTGCCCGCTGTTCTTGCCGCCCGCTTGACGGGCGGAGCGCTCGTTATCCTTACTGTTCTCTCTGCTGGGGCCCCCTATTGCTCTAGCCATAAGCTATGGCAGCTCCAGCTGGCAACCACAGGGGCCCGCCCTGCGAGGCCAGAGTGGGCTCCGCGGTCAGCCCCCATTCGAATTACGTTAGGGGGTCTTTCGCTTTTGCCAGATCTAGAGAGATACTACGAGTCCTCCGTCCCAGATTCCATCGCCGCGGCCATCTGGTTCACCGGTACTACCAAAAAGTCTCATGCTTACGTTACTGTTACTGATGGTTTAATTATCTTGGACCACGAAGACCCCGGTCGTGCTTCTGGTTTCCATTCCCATCATATTGATGATAAATCTCCTCGTGCTCTGCCATAAGAACTTGGAGTCCGTATCATGGTGAAGGTAAGGTAACGCTGTGATTCTTGCTCAAAAAACAGACCGAACGCGTTCGAGTTATTGGCTCGTCCGAACCGGCAGCATTCATGAGTCGCTCGTTCAACTGTCCCTCGGAGACACGGTCGAGAAGTACCATGCATGGTTGCCCCCCGTCCTTTCTTTCTCTCGGTTCCACCCAGCAAGATACGGCTCAGACAAAAAACGTGAGCGCCCCTCCGCAAGCCTTATTTTATTAGTAAAGTAAAAAGCTTTGGCTCCCTAATAAAGACTAAAGAAATGGATCAAAAAAAGGGGGGACTTCCGCAACGGGCTATGCCACCCAAACCAACTGAGGGAAGTCGCATCCGTCCCATCGCAAGCACCTACAATGTCATGATCACATTGGTTTACCCTTTTTTCTTTGGTAGTTCAACGGACGGTCGCCCCTCCAACAAGAAAAGGTATAAATATGGAAACTTCTCTGCCATTTGAATCGGAGAATTTATGGAGGAAATCGGGTTTTAAATTTCCAGAAACCACACGATTATATAGCCAAAGGGAATAGGCCGCGCCTAAAATCATCCCAAGCGCTGCTAATGTGGCTACTACGCTATTTTTTTGGAAAGCTCCTACTGAGATGAGAAATTCCCCAATAAAGCTGCTAGTACCAGGTGAACTCATATTAGCCAAAGTAGAAGAGAAGAAAATGGTAGAGAGATTCGGCATGGTGCTTACTAAACCTCCGTAATATCTAACAAGTCGAGTCTTATGTCGGTCATATAGAACACCAACACATAGAAAAAGGGCTGAAGAAACCAGTCCATGACTTAACATCGGTAGAATGCTACCTCCAATTCCCTGTATGTTCGATAGAGCCAAAGATTCCCCCCACTGATCAGAGTACGCCGATTACCCCCCGAACCGTACAAGATAGTTACCATCTATCATACGGCTTTCTAACTTCACTTCTTTTTTTTGTCATTCCGCTCTGTCGATCGATGGTAGTATAAGAGATCTGTAACCCCCCGAAGTTATTTACATAATGGTTCCTGCTTCCTACCCATAGTTAGCATGTATCTCCCCGGGTCATACTTGAGTATCACATCGTAGACCCCCACCCCAACTCTATCTTCCTTATCAGTGAACCGGAACATAGTGCATAGGTACTCTTCAATGCAGCGGGGACGAGACGACGTGATATACTACGATCACGTACAGAAGTGCTGCCCTTCGGCTCGGCAATATGGAACCTCTCAACAGCTCTCGTTCTTTTATGAGGTCCTATCGGGATAGGTAGGCCCAAGCCTTTCCCTTCCCCCCGACCGAGCAGTAGTTCCCCACGGCTGACAAATAGGAGTTTAGGCCGTAAAAGAAAGGCACCGGCCCCCATTCTCCCCCCCCCACTGGGATTTTGCTTTCCTTATCTACGTGCGCACTGCGTCAGCACTGGCGAAAAAAAGGGTCGGCTTTACTGAAGAAGAAGGGGCGGGCCCTTCGGGTGTCCTATTTTGGCCGAGTTTACCGTACTTCCGGCCCTTATGTTACGCGACCGTAATATTTTGTTACGTTCCACCGCTGTTACGCCAGAAATAAAAGGTTCCACACGAGCTCTCGTTCTGCGGCGTGATGGCAGGACCGATAGGAGATTGGCTCCGGGTGTAGATAGGGTAAAATCTGCAGGGGTTATGAAAAGACATAGGCCCCTTCCCTTCTCTTTTGGATGAATGGGGTGGTTTAGAAGGCGCTTTCCGATCTACGGTCCCTCGGAGCGAAGGGTTAGGCAGGTAGTATGGGCCCTCTGACTTCCAGCTATGTGCTGTGCGGCTACCGCGAAGCGAATGAAGGGAAGCTCTTCGAGCTTTCTCCGCCAGCAGCTTATGTAGTGGTCGGCCTTATAAAGCTCCCTAAGCGAAGCTTACCTCCCCCCTTCCCTTATTAAATGAAGTAGAAAGTCTTCACTTAGTAGTAGGCATTCTATAAGCGACTTGTCGAGTCTACGAAGCTTTGCTTCTTGTAGTCGGCCCGTAATGCCTCCGCTTGCTTCCTTCCAGCTCAGAATGCTTGTCCCCCCGCGCCAAGTCGATCTTTTTTTTAGGCTTGGCTTCGTCCCGGAAGCGAAGCTTCGTAGACGAGTCGCTTCTCCCCTTCTCTACTCTCTCTGGCGGAGAAAGCTCGAAGAGCTTACGGGTGAGCTTACGCTTACTCTCAGCCTCTTTGATTGGTAGGCGGGAGGGCTAAGCCCTCTACTTAAGATTCCATTCATAAGGCTAATTTTTTCTTGTTGTGACGCTTTGGTTAGGCCGACTACTATAGGCTACTTTTAGCTTCTATAGTGACCTTTCTACTTTGGTGTAGTTGTAGTTTGTATTGGTACTGAATGAATATATCAAACAAAGGCGAGCAGTATAAGCCCTTTTCCGGCCTGGGAAAAGCAGCGAACTCTAGAAGCTAGGGCCTTGTTCACCTTTGGACACGAAGACTATTCCGTTATCAGCGGAAAGCCGCCTTAGAGATTGAACGTCGACTTATCTTATTACCGTTCAAGCTAAGACAGCGCTGATAGCTTGTAGTGAACAGCCCCCTTATGAAAGTGAAAGCAAGCGAAAGCAGCCTTTGGTACTTAATTAAGGTTTGGAAGCCTTGCAACTATGATAGAAAGCCGTTTGCTTCTTGCCAAAGCCTTCGCCTTTTTTTTGAATCAAAGTAGATCACGACTCTTGTATTTTAGTCGGTCGGGGGAAGCTAGCGCTTATACGAGAGCTCCGCTTCCTCGTCTTGCTTCTGGCAAAGCTTATACTTTGCTTCCTTCTCTCGCGCTTGCTTGCGCGAAGGCTTAAAGTCCTTTTCGCTAAGTCCAAAAGCTTCCGAATAAAGGAAAAGATCTGATCCAAGAGAAATCCCGCTTATTGAGCGCAGCTGATATGCGGCTAGGGCTAGGCGATCATATCATGCCATAAAAGACTTCTATATGTATAGAGAGATAGATCCCCTAGATATAGAGATAGAATAGATGTTCATGGATAGACAGACATTCCATTGATTCTTAGTTTTGGGGCTGAAAAAGCTCGTCGATCCAAATGAATCATTCTTCTGGTCTTTCTTCGCCCCCGCCCCGAAACTGACGCACAGGGCCCATTCGCTTCGCGCGCGGGAAGGCAAGGAAGTTCAGTTCATGAGACCGCGGCGGAGTGGAGCAGCCGCGACACGAAGTTCCTTACCTTAGCTGGATCTCGCTGGTGCCACCTAAACGGTAGGTAGGCGGCGGATGTGTGACGTTTGGAGTTGTCGTTCGTGCACCTGTCCCCAATGGAAGAATGAGTGATCCGTTCCCCTGCGGATCATGGCCTTACCACTCGGTCCCCGATGGCCGGCGGGGGATTCGGTATAGCAGCTCACGTTCGTTTGCGCTGCGCGTTCCCGCTGGACTGGACACGTGTTAGCTGTAGGAAGTATGGTTCCGAAAGTGACTTCGGTTCGCCAGTTCAGGCTCAACTCCTCGCTTTACGTTAGCGGACCTACAGGTCGGGCCGGGGCTCTGCGCTCTTTCTTTCTGTGTGGGACGATGCCGGGGAGAGAAGGGAATGCGTCGAGGCGGCGAACAACAACAAGACAACTACATTTTTTCTTTTCCCTCCATGAGATGAGCCCAGTGCATTGGACCGATGGATAAGAGAACTGAGCTGGCCCAAAAAGCGCTTAGGCGCTCTACGTAGGATGTAGACTCCATCAGAAAGAAATCGATATGTAGCTGATGGATCAAAAAAAGAAAGTTCTCTCATCAATAGATAGAAATAGGAGATTTCCCCTTATTATTGATAGATTCCCTCTCTATCCATTCCTACTCTTTTGATATATCAGAACAGATCAGCAGGCTTCTATCAATCGATTTGAAAATAGCACGTTCATTTTCGCCACGCCAACATAGCCATCATAATAAGAAGCAGGCGAAGCAGCTAGAAGCATTCGCTTCTAGCCCTTTCATTCTTATTCACGAATGAATTGGGAAAGCCAACAGAAAGATTCGATTCTAACTTCGTGGAGCCGGTGCTGCTGTTGCCTGCGCGTAGGGCCGTCCCCCACTCCCGTCCCGG